TTTGAAGTTTCTTTCTAATTTTTGAAGTGATTTTCTTTCTTCTTTCTAAGAGGTGGAATAGAATAACCGGTTGAAGGGTAATGATCATACGTCTGCAATGCATTGTATGTCCCATTTTCTTCCCTATGAGTTCTAGTTCGTTATGTATGGGGGATGAGATTCCATTGATACAGAGCCAATTTCAATAGACTTCTACTTATGGGAGGGTCCCATTGGTGTGCATCCAGTAGGAATTGAACCTACAAATTCGCCAATTATGAGTTGGGTGCTTTAACCATTCAGCCATGGATGCTTAGCGGGGATCCTCGTACATGGTGAATAACCTAATTTCAATTGAAATTAAATCTGTAAGAGAAATCCAGAAATCCAATTTTTATTTTCTACCTAGTTGACAAATTCATGTGAAATATGATAATAAATATCATAATATAGATTGAGCTGGCCGTTGTTCTCATATCTCAGATCTCATATGGAATATGCTTTTCTCATCTCTCATCTCTCATAAGAGTCTAGACTCAAATTCGAAATCATTCTCCATCAAAGTAAGTAAATGCAAGTCAATCTGGAAATCTATTTTCTTCCTTTCTTTCTTTCTTATATTTATATTCGCAATTTCCTAAATGAGTAAAAAAAAAAAACGAGTCTGGTTTTTCTTGATGTTAAAAGATTTGTGGTTTTTTGAGTTGAGAAATAGATTGAGAGGGGTCAAGAATTCTGAGTATTTCTTAGATTCATGGACCCACTTCAATTCGGTGGGATCTTTGGTTAAGCTTTTTTTCCACCAAGAACGCTTTCTAAAACTCTTTGATCCCCGAATTTGGAGTATCCTACTTTCACGCAATTCGGAGGGTTCCACTAGTAAGCGATATTTCACTCTCACGATCAAGTGTGTAGTATTCTTTGTAGTAGGTAGGCTTTTGTATGATATTCAACATCGAAATATGGTTGAAAGAAAAAATCTGTCTTTGTTGAGAGGGTTTCTTCCTATACCTATCAACTCGATTGGGTCCAGAAATGATACATTGGAAGAATCCTTTGGGTCTTCCAATATCACTTCCAATATCCATAGGCTGATTGTTTCGCTCCTCTATCTTCCAAAAGGAAAAAAGATCTCGGAGAGTGGTTTCCTGGATCCGAAAGAGAGTACTTTGGTAACTAAAAGGTGTCAATCTAAGTTCTCGGACATGAGGTCAGAACTTCATCTGGGTTCAAGTCCTACTGAGGGGTGCACTAGAGATCAGAAATTGTTGAAGAAACAAGAAGATCTTTCTTTTGTCCCCTCCAGGCGATCGGAAAATCAAGAAATGGTTAATATATTCAAGATAATTGCGTATTTACAAAAGACCGTCTCAATTCATCCTATTTCATCAGATCCGGGATGTGATAGGGTTCCGAAGGATGAACCGAATATGGACAGTTCCAAGAAGATTTCATTCTTGAACAACAATCCATTTTTTGATTTCTTTCATCTATTCCATGACCAGAACAGGGGGGGATACACGTTACACCACAATTTTGAATCCGAAGAGAGATTTCAAGAAATGGCAGATCTATTCACTCTATCAATAATCGAGCCGGATCCGGTGTATCATAAGGGATTTGGCTTTTCTATTGATTCCTGCGGGAATTTTTTGAAAGCTCCAAAAGAGAAAATAGTGGTATTTGCTAGCAACAAGATAATAGAGGCAGGCAGATGTATCCGAAATGAGATTCGATCTATTTCTTATCTCGTTCGGCTTCCTATGTATAATTGGAAGCTATTACTGAGTCGACCCGATCGCTATTTCATGGGATTAAAGTCTCAATACAAGCGCAATCAATACCTGGAAAAATGCGATCGCTATCTCTCTCAAGGGGAGAATCCATTCGAATATTTCATTTTTCAATGGGATCGAATAGGGAAGGCTACTCTGAATCATAGAACTAGAATTAGAATTCAATGGGATCGAATAGGGAAGGCTACTCTGAATCATAGAACTAGAATTAGAATTCAATCCACGATCAACCAAGATTTCTCGAATTTGAAAAAGAGTCAGCAGAAAGGGTTCGATTCTCCTATTTTGATCGAGAGATCCATGAATCGGGATCCTGATGCATATAGATACAAATGCTTCAATGGGAGAAATTTGGAACGTTTTGATTTTGAACATTTCGTTTCTGAGCAGAAAAGCCGTTTTTTCGTACTTGAAGATTGGTTTTCTTCTTTTTTGATCTCTTTTTTTCTCAACAAAAAAAACGATTCTAAGTCACTTCGCTTTTTGTCAAAGTGGATTCTCTTTTTGTCTAACTCACTTCCTCTTTTCTTTGTGAGTTTAGGGAATATGCCTATTCATAGGTACGAGATCCACATTTCTGAATTGAAAGGTCCGAATGATCAACTCTGCAATCCGTTGTTAAAATCACTAGGTCTTCAAATCGTTCATTTGAAAAAATGGAAAGCGGAGGATCATGAGACTTCCAAAAAATCAAAATTATTGATCAATGGAAGAACAATATCACCCTTTTTGTTCAATAAGATACCAAAGTGGAAGTGGATGATTGACTCATTCCATACTAGAAAGAATCGCAGGAGATCCTTTGATAACACGGATTCCTATTTCTCAATGATATTCCGCGATCAAGACAGTTGGCTGAATCCTGTAAAAGATTTTCATAGAAGTTCATTGATATCTTCTTTTTTTAAAGCAAATCAACTTCCATTCTTGAATAATCCACATCACTTCTTCTTCTATTGTAACAAAGGATTCCCCTTTTATATGGAAAAGGCCCGTATCAATAATTATGATTTTACATATAGACAATTCCTCAAGATTTTGTTGCCAATGAACAAAATATTTTCTTTGTGCGTCGATAAAAAAAAACATGCTTTTTTGGAGAGAGATACTATTTCACCAATCGAGTCTACTATATTCATACCTAACGATTTTCCACAAAGAGGTGACGAAAGAGATAACTTGTACAAATCTTTCCATTTTCCAATTCGATCCGATCTATTCGTTCGTAGAACTGTTGACTCGATCACAGACATTTCTGGAACACCTCTAACAGAGGAAGAAAGAGTCAATTTGGAAAGAACTTATTGTCAACCTCTTTCAGATATTTCAGATATGAGTCTATCTGAGGAAGAAAGCGTTGAGGAAGAAAGCGTTGAGGAAGAAAGCGTTGAGGAAGAAAGCGTTGAGGAAGAAAGCGTTGAGGAAGAAAGCGTTGAGGAAGAAAGCGTTGAGGAAGAAAGCGTTGAGGAAGAAAGAACTTCTCGTTCAGATATGGGTCTATCTGAGGAAGAAAGCGTTGAGGAAGAAAGAACTTCTCGTTCAGATATGGGTCTATCTGAAAAGAGGAAAGGGAGCGAAAAGAGGAAAAAACGGAGTCTTCCACTATCTCAAAGCGTTGAGGAAGAAAGCGTTGAGGAAGAAAGCGTTGAGGAAGAAAGCGTTGAGGAAGAAAGCGTTGAGGAAGAAAGCGTTGAGGAAGAAAGCGTTGAGGAAGAAAGCGTTGAGGAAGGGCAGATGGATAAAATCTTTCAACGAGATAGTGCTTTTTCAAATTTCTCAAAATCAAAATGGAATCTATTCCAAACATATATGCCATGGTTCCTTACTTCGACAGGGTACAAATATCTAAATTTTCTATTTTTAGATACCCTTTCAGACCTACAAAGTAGCGATCACAAATTTAGAAGTAGCAATCACCAATTTCTATCCATTTTTCATGAGATTATGCACATACCAGATAGATCATGGCGAATTCTTAGGAGAAAATGGCTAATTCTTAATAGAAAATGGATATTTCATGAGCGGCAAATTCGTGAGAGAAAATTTTGGAAGTGGACGGAGAAGGCGACAAAGAGAATAAGTGGGATTCCGCGTAAGGTTTCCCTTCTGTACAAAGCAAGAACTCATCGAAATAATGAGTCACCCTTGATATCGACAAATCTGAGCTCGCCATTATTCTATTCAATCCTTTTACTTCTTCTTCTTGTTGGATATCTCGTTCATACACATCTTGTACGTATTTCCCGAATCTCTAGTGAGTTACAGACAGAGCTCAAAGGGTTAAAATCTGTCATGATTCCATACTACAATTACAATGAGGTGAGAAAATTTCAGGCTGAGTATCCTAGACTTTCTGAAACTGAAACGGATTCTTTCTTGTTCTGGTTAAAGAGGCGCTCTCAACTTGCTCGGGCAGAATTGGACTCTATACTAGAAGATATACAGCTTTATGTCACCGAAAGGCTAGTATTTGTATTTGGTGGTGGTCCCGCTCGTGGGGTCAAAGTAATAATAAAGAACCTATTTCTCAATCCCATCAATCTCATCTTCGATTTACTAAGTTTCATGGAACCCATCGCTGGAATCACGTATTTGAGAAATAGGAGCTATCTAAGTCATACAAGTAAAGAGATGGATTCGTGGATAAGAGAAGAGAAATATTTTGAGACTGGTACTGAAATAGAATACTGGATCGAGAACGATGCTTGGATTTTTGATTGCCAGAGAGAGCGCTTGGTTCAGTTCTCCACCTTAAGGACAAAAAAAGGGATTAATCAAATTCTATGGAGTCTGACTCATAGTGATCCTTTATTAAGGAATTACTCTGGTTATCCAATGTTTGAACAACCGGGAGCAATTTACTTACGATACTTAGTTGACATTCATAAAAAAGATCTACTGAATTATGAGGTCAATACATCCTGTTTAGCAGAAAGACGGATATTCCTTGCTCATTATCAAACAATCGCTTATTCACGATTCCCATGGGGTGGGATTCGAATGTTTGATGACAAATCAATACCCCTTTCTTTGGTTGATGACGACAACTCAATACCCTTTTCGCTCGGCCTAGGCATATCCCCCCCTAGGGGTATTTTAGTGATAGGTTCTCAAAAAACTGGACGAGCCCATTTGGTCCGATCCCTAGCGAAAACCTCCTATCTTCCTTTCATTAAGGTATTGCTGGACAAAGAAGCGTGTTCTAGACTCATTTTTAATGAGCTCGAGCCTGATGAAGTTACGGATGTGTTGGATAATGCGAAATTTGCTTCTGTTGATGTGGATAGTGATAGCGTTCCTAAGTACTATATTGATGCGCTTAAGAATGCGGATCTTAATGTGGATATTGATAATGTTGGTGATGATCTCGATTCTTCCTTGGAATTCGACCTGGAGCTGGAGGAGCTAACTTTGGAGAAGAATCTTGCACTTAGGTATCTGCTCAGTCTGGACATCGAACTAGCTTGTATCGACTTTCAATTCGAATTCGTAAGAGCAATGGGTCCTTGCATAGTATGGATTCCAAACATTGATCATCTGGATATGCTTAGCGTGAAGTCCCTCGCTTTCTTTTCGAACTATCTCTCCGGGGATTGTGAAGAAAGACGGTCCATTAGAAATACTCTTTTTATTGCTTCGACTTATCTTCCCCACAAAGTGGATCCCGCTCTAATAGCTCCGTCTAAATTAGCTACATGCATTAAGATACGAAGGCTTCCTATTCTACAACAACGAAAGCACCTTTTCACTCTTTCACATACTAGGGGATTTCGCTTGGAAAAGACAATGTTCCATACTAATTCATTCGGTTCCGGCCTAACCATGGGTTACAGTGCACAAGATCTTGTAGCACTTAACCATCACGCCGTATCGATGACTATGGCACAGAAGAAATCAATTATAGATACTCATACAGTTAGACTCGCTTTTGTTAGACAAACTTGGACGTTCCACGAACGTCTACCTAAGTTGCATCATGGGATCCCTTTCTATCAGATAGGAAGAGCTGTTGTACAACATCAAATTCTAAGTAAGTACCTAAGGCCACTTAAGAGGAATTGCCCTCTCGATTTGATATCTATCTATATGACGAAGCAATCATGGTACGAAGGGCAAGGTTATCTGTGCAAATGGTTCTTCGAACTTGGAACGGACATGAAGATAATCACGATATTTATTTATCTTTTGAGTTGTTCTGCCGGATTGGTCGCTCAAGATCTTTGGTCTCTATCCGGACCCGATGGAAAAAATTGGCCCCTTTCTTATGGATTCATTCGGGATGATTCTACTCTAATTGAGGCCCTAGTACAGGCAGCAGCCGCTCTGGAGGGATGCTTACCGAAGGCTGAAATGCGATGGCCCGGACTAAGGAATCGTTTGGATATGATGCAAGTTATACCTTTTCCTATCTTTGGTCGTGCATTTATCTATAAACCATCGCATTTTCTCACATGGGAAGGAGAGGAGGACCCGTACCGCGCCGGGTTAGTGACGACTTTTTTGACGGAAATACCCGTTGCTCCTACAATGTGGCAACTGGGGTACTTTTTATTTGATTGGTCCGGAATAAGGCTCAATCCGGCGGTACTTCCTTTTTGGGTCGGGTCATTTTTGGACAAGCCAATCTATTTTGATGATGATGAGGAGTTTTTTGAGGATGAATTGAATCCTTTTGCTAAAGAACCTTTGGACGAGAATAAAGAGACAGAATATAAATATTCTCTTAATAAGAATAAGAAGCGTCGAAGGTCTAGGAAAAGGCGATTTGGGCGTAGATCTAGAAAGGCTGAGCTTAAAAAGAGGCGTGCAGCACGTGCACCTCATGATGAAGAGGAATACAAATACAAATACAAAGACGAAGACGTAGACGAAGACGAAAAACCCGCTTTTCCTTTTTTTTCTAATACGGATTCACCGATTCATAAGCTTACAAAGAGAGATCTGAGGGAGATAGAGGCTAAGATTCGAGGAGAGGATCTTTATCTAGATGAAGAAGATCCTGAAGTTCTAAAGAGTTTTGGAGAGCTAGATAATGCTTGGGATTTCTGCGATTATGGACCCACAGAACAAACACTTTTGTACAGAGGCCAATTCCTTTTGTACCCTGGAGATCCACTCTTTTTCATATCCGCAGAATCTCGTCTGTATGCAGGTTTAGATGACGAATCCGAGTCCGAATCCGAACTCGAATCCAAATTAAAATCCGAATCCAAACCCGAACCCCTTGATCAAAATACGCTAGAATTCATCTTAACGATAAAAGGGCTTCTTAGGACTGCCAGATCGAAGACTCCAGCTAAAGAGGCCAGGTTTCTCAAGACAACGAAAGCACATTACTTCGAATTTCTTTGTAATCGCGCGCAAGAGCTAGAGATGAAAACCCTTAGTTCATTAGGTAATGAATTTTGCATGTCTTTTGACTCTTTCCGTTCTACTATGAAATTCGAGAGTTATCAGTATTTATCAAATCTGTTCCTATCTAAGGCAAGGCTATTGGATGAAATAAGAAAGACA